TATCGAATCTTAATAATAAATGACAGTGAAAGAAATGAAGTTTTAACCTCCCGTCCTTTCCAACAAATCAACCATTCCCGTAAAGAATTTTATCTTTATTTGACTTTCTTTCTCATTACTTATTATTTTATTATTATTATGGCGGGAATAAAAAGAAACAATTTCCAAATCTAAATGATGAATCAAAAATTTCTATGGAATTATGAAAGATAGAAAAATCCCCCTTTTTGATCTAATCATTCCATTATATTGACAATTTCAAAAAACTGTTCATACTATGAACGTAGTATAATGGCGGTCGGGCAAGTATGCCCCCATCGTCTAGTGGTTCAGGACATCTCTCTTTCAAGGAGGCAGCGGGGATTCGACTTCCCCTGGGGGTAGGGTGCTACAAAAGGAAGTTGATCATGAATTTTCAATAAAAACTGAAAAGTATTCTTCCTGTTGAAATGTATTCTTCCTGTTGCTGGGTCGATGCCCGAGCGGTTAATGGGGACGGACTGTAAATTCGTTGGCAATATGTCTACGCTGGTTCAAATCCAGCTCGGCCCAAGAATTTGCCGATCCACTATAAAATTATATAACCCATTTATTGTTCTCTGGAAATGACTTATGTGCTCAGATACGGAAGAATCAAAATATGAAACATCCCTAACGTTATTTATTTTTTTTCTGTATTACATATTTCCACAAATTTGAATCTTGCTACTAATGGAGATTCATATCAAGATCTGTAAATAGAGAAAATATTTAAATAAACAAAAAATACTTTTTTTCATTGATTAAAATTTCAATCGATTTGGCAATAACAAATGGATTACGAGTAATCTGTATCGATCTCACTAAAGTGCATATTGATATAGATATCAATAGATACAAAAATCCCTCTCTTTCATTTACAGCAAAATGGTTCGAATCCGAAATATAAAAAGAAAAGGTTTGAAAGAAATCGTAAAAATATGTATACTGTACATCCTTTTTCCTGGGATTGTAGTTCAATTGGTCAGAGCACCGCCCTGTCAAGGCGGAAGCTGCGGGTTCGAGCCCCGTCAGTCCCGATGGATACAAATCCAATAAATAAAAAAGACATAAATTCATTTTTCGTGTGAAAGGGAATAAAAAAAATAAAAGTTTTTTGTTTTATTTAGTATGGATAAAAGATCTCCCTATGTTATACTATTTAATTCTCGACGATGAGTCGATTTGATAGATCAGATATTGTTATTCGTGATATTGATCCGATTTAATATCATCGAAATCCAATTTATACCTTTGTTGAATTTATTGCTGAAAGATTTAACATCTCCATGGGATTAAATCCCAAATTTTTTTATCGGAAATTGAAGAGAAATAAAACATAATAGAGATTATGGAAGTAAATATTCTCGCATTTATTGCTACTGCACTGTTTATTCTAGTTCCTACTGCTTTTTTACTTATAATTTACGTAAAAACGGTAAGTAAAAATGACTAATTTCACTTAAATATGACTTCTTAATTTTTATCAATGTAATCCATGATAAAAAAAAAAGAAAAAAGGTTTTCAATTTGGGGTCTTAGTCTTAACTTAAAAAAAATGATCGGACTACAATCAGCGTAATCCAGATAGTAGAAATAGATTTGATTTCTACTATCTGAGAATTGCGTCCAAAATTTTTTCTTAGTTTCATCTATTTGATTTGTATGGATTCCAATAAATATGAAATAATAAAAAAGAACTCTTATTCTTCCGATTCTAATTTTTTAGATTTCGGATTCTTTTTACAATCCCGGTATCATATCAAAAAAGAAAAAAGGGGTAAAAAAGCAGGAATGGGGTTATGTGGTTCCTCATTTTCCATATATTATATATATAACCCGGGTAAGAGTCAGTTCATCGAAATATAAATTTTAAGAAACAAGAGTTAGGTTGGAATCGGAGTCAATTCCCTATTATTTTAGATTCCCCTGATTTTCTCAAAATACGAATTTTTAAATAATTCCAATATTTGTTTGATTGAAAGAGTATCTTCCATTTCTGTAATATACATAGAATACATTACACTACTAGAATATAATCGAACTCTGAAATGCGGATCTATTTTTTATTTGAATTCAATTAATTAGTATAAATTAAATACTATAAACTATAATTCGAAATTTTAAAATCCAGGTAGAAAACAAAATGGGTACTTTGATCCCTTAACTCAAACTCAATTATTAGTACCCTTATAATCCACTTCTTCCCCATACTACGAGGGAAAGGGAAAATGAAAAAACTACCATTAACGCAGCCCAAGCAACACTTACTATATCCATGTAAATTTTGTCTCCTATCTCTATCAATATGAATGACTTATTTCATTATTATTCCAAAATTTTTATTCTATCTATTCCTTTATTTTGTATTATTCACTAAAAATACTATAATAGTGGAACTGTTGGTACAGAGTCAAAAAAATCTGGGCTAACACCATTAACCAAAAACTAGAATTCATTCTATTAGAACATCTAAAAAGTT